AAAAAGAAGAATATACGAAATAAAAAATTCGATTTTTTTCTTATTATTACGACATGCTGTTTTTTCCATTCATCACCTTTCAGGATCAGTCGCGGTCTTATAGACTCTACCAATAGTCTGGACGAATTCGTTGCTTCATCCAAAAATGTGTAAAAGATCATAGTCGCACTTAAAAGCCGAGTACTCTACCGTTGAGTTAGCAACCCAAATAAATATGATATGTAGAGATGATCAAAAAAAATCAATTGAATTGCACTACACCACTCCATCAAAACATTGAACTAACAAGAAATCGAAAATAAATATTTGAAGGTCAATTTAAAAAACAACGGAATAGAAATATCAAAATTGACAGGCCGCTTTTTTCGTTAAGAAAACGCGTCTTGTATAAAAATAAATCCGACAAAAACCCCTTGACTAAAGTGAAGAAAAAAGCAATAGGGATCGGGGTAAACGGATCCATTTATCTACGATCGATCAAATTATATTTCTTCGATACACCATTGTCAATATAAATGGAATGTTGAGAAAACAAATTAATAAGGAAATCAAATAAAGACTTGTGTTGGATTGGCACAACATAAAAAAGAAATTTAGATGAAAAATAAAGACGAGGTGAGGTGGAGAAAAAATATCGGATTTATTCAATCAATAGAGGCCCAATAAACAAGATTTACTACTTATTTGTTGGCGGATTCCCCTACAAAAAGAAAAAAAAAAATGAAGATATTCAAGATGAAGTATGAATAGAACAAGAAAAGGGCAACTTGTGGGTAAATAATTACAAAAAAATAGATACTAGTTAACCCCCCTTTTTTATTCATTCATTTTGTTTTTTCCTTTAATTAACTCGAAGTTCTTTCTTGAAATAATTCTGCCTTCCTTAAAATATCATGAACAGTTCCTGTAGGTTGAGCGCCTTTTTCAAGGAAGTATAGAATAGCGGGAACATTTAAATAAGTTTGATTCTGTATCGGATCGTAAAAACCTACTTTTCGAAGATCTCTTCCTTCTCTTCGGGATCGAACATCAATTGCAACGATTCGATAGATCGCTCATTGGGATAGATATAAATAAATAATGCCCCCCCTAGAAACGTATAGGAGGTTTTCTCCTCATACGGCTCGAGAAAAAATGATTCTAATTTCTGTGTATAATAGCAAATGGATACATAAGAGCATGAATTAGACTATGATTTTAGTTATTTTTTTGTTCTTCACTACACTTACAGAAAAAAAAAAGAAATATCATTTGTACTCATAACTCAAGTTGGATAATTCGTAAAGAATTCAAAGTGAAATCCTCAGAAATTTATTGAGTCGTCTCTAACCTCTTTTGTTTGTATCATCTCGAATCTATTTTTTTCCTCATTCTAATAAAATTATTGAGACAATTGATGAAAATTGCGTTTCCTTGTTCCGGAATCCTGTCTCTTTGTTTTGTGAAATCCTTGGGTTTAGACATTACTTCGGTGATTCTTACTTCTTTCAAAATGGCAGCAACATACCTTTTGTTATTTATTTCTATGGAAAAGAAATATGAAGGATTGATTCCTTTGTAATACACTTTACATCGAAAAAGTTTTCCAAATTCCGACAAATTTGACTTTATTTTGAATTCAAACTTGTTCTAATTTGAACCTTTCAATTTATATATTGATATTGAGGATATACTTACAAAGTTAGTCTCACTTATTCATTGTTACTAACCCTAGATTTTGCCCCCCGATAAATGAATAAAGATTTTTTACTCGAGCTCCATCATGTACTATTTTTATTTACCAACCCAATACAAATTAGGTTCTTAGCAGGAACAGAACAAACTATGTCGAGTCAAGAGCATCTTCATTCCTATAGAAAATGGTGGACGTAAAAATCCACAGTGGATCATGTCCTTCAAGTCGCACGTTGCTTTCTACCACATCGTTTCAAACGAAGTTTTACCATAACATTCCTCTAATTTAGAATTAAATTTTGAACCAGTATGTAATTGATTCAATATGGAATCATGAATAGTTATTGGCTCAACCGATAGATAATAATCTATACTTTCTATCTTTCTCTCTACGTATAAATATTTATATAAATATTTATACGTAGAGAGAAAGGGGTTCATTTATTTAACCTAACCCCCTATTCTATCATACATATGAATGAAACAGATTTCTAAAAAGGACAAATAAACGAGTTTACTTAAATATTATTTGATTTCCATTTTCAACAGATTATTTGAGATGGGCAATTAGGAAAGGACCCCTTTTCCCGAACAAATAAATTCTAAATCTCAAAAGAACGTGGATTTCCAATCACGTAACAAAATAAGTTATTAACCAAATATAAGCTATTCTGATGACTCAAAAAGGTCGGAAGTTTCTATATAATATCGATTTCCCATACTTCTTCGAGTATCAAGGTTTATTTTATATTATATGAAGTAAAAAATAAATAAGATCTGGATCAATTTGTTTTTCCTATTTGTTCTTTCTCGGCTTTAGAAGTTTTAAGACGAACGATAAAATTAGTATCAAAAACTACGTACTCTTTAGTTTCCACATTTTATGTGGAATTGAGATACGCCCTTTATTTTCTTTAGACTTTCTTTGGGGAAAGGAATAAAGAGCCCTTTCTTTCACATTTCGATTATGAACGCATCGCGTGAGAATTCACATTTCATGAATATGGAACATAGGTTTTCTTATGAAAGAAAAGATAGAATTCTCCGAATTATTCCTAGAATCAAAAACAAAGGATTGGATCACATTGTATCCAACATTAAACAGAAAGTTGTTAAAGAGAAGAATCTTTTGTTTCTGATAGAGACAATCTGGGACGGAAGGATTCGAACCTCCGAGTAACGGGACCAAAACCCATTGCCTTACCGCTTGGCCACGCCCCATTTCGATTTATATTCGACACTAATAAACACTAATATTAGTATTGGTTATTCGTCAATACAAACCAAAATATGAAATATTTTGTTGCTAGGATTCAACACATAGAAATATGAAAAAAAATTATTGATCATTACATAGAATTCAATTAAGATATTGTATGAAACTATAATTCCTTGTATTCTCGTTTGAGAATGAAAGGAAGGATTTTGGATTGGGGAGAGTTCGAAGAAAAGGAAGGACTTTTTTACCTGCCTTTTTTTTTTACAGTTTTCCTTCATAAAAATAACTCAATCAAAATCCAATTTTCTAATCTACAAGAACGAAATGTTTGTTATGCTTAATATCTTTAGTTTCATCTCTATCTGTTTTAATTTTACCTTTGATTTGAATAGTTTTTTCTTTGCCAAATTGCCTGAGGCTTATGCCTTTTTCAATCCAATCGTAGACATTATGCCTGTCATACCTTTATTCTTTTTTCTCTTAGCCTTTGTTTGGCAAGCTGCTGTAAGTTTTCGATGAAATATTTCATATTCCGCGAAATTCAGTATTTATTCGAAAAAAAATGGATAAGATCAGAGAAATCTTACATTTTGAACCCTCGATTCAAAAATAGAAATTCTTATATATTGAATAACCTAACCGCGATGAGAAATTTTGATCCACTTATTTCCTCGTTCTGACCTTCCAGTGAACAAGGACTTTATAAGGACTTTATAAAGTCCCCCACAATACCAAATAATGGATGTGGCAAAAAATTTTTTGTAATGAAGGAATTAGATCCTTCTTTCTTATTACAAATAAATTCGTGAAAATCCCCCCCTTTTTTTTTCATTTTTGGGGTGTCATGCCAAAATAGTGTATGTAATAAATAAAGGTAATCCATTTCCTAAAAAAAAAAAAGATCTTGGAGATTGTGCAATGCTTACTCTCAAACTCTTTGTTTACACAGTAGTAATATTTTTTGTTTCTCTCTTCATCTTTGGATTCTTATCTAACGATCCGGGACGTAATCCTGGACGTGAGGAATAAAAAAAAATATTTTTCGTTTTTCTTTACTTTCTTTCTTAGTTTTTTTTATGTATGGAATTTATCTATGATGAAAAAGGAAAAGGATTGACATTTTTTCAAATTAGAAAGTCTGAAGTGATCAGAGGGAGCGGAGAGAGAGGGATTCGAACCCTCGGTACGAATAATTCGTACAACAGATTAGCAATCTGCCGCTTTAGTCCACTCAGCCATCTCTCCCAATTGAAAATTGAAATTTTTTGTGTAATGTAACACGTGAAGTAAAGGTTGATAAAAACTCTTGTTTTCCTTCTTTATTATAATGATATAATAACATAATGATAACAATATATTCGAAATGGATAACATCTTAGATAAGATATTTACGAATTTGATCAGTAATTCCATTTCGATAATGATTCGAAACAGATACTTACCAATGGAATAGATATAGAAAAAATACCTTACTTCACTTCTTTGATTTTGTAAGAAAGGCTCATTACCCCGGCCTGGTTAAGTAAAGTACTGGCCGGGCCATTACATCACTTCTTTTGTTCTAATGAATTATTCATAGATCAAACGATTTCATTATGTAGGATTTGATATAAAATGAAAAATACTTGTTATTGAAACAAGAACAGGGGCAATTTCCATTCCTGTGATAGAAGTGCTATTTCTTAGTATTATTAATACTATAGTATGGTATAGTTATAATATAACTCATTTACTTGTTCAAGGGACAGGCTTTATTTGAATACTTGAGATCCAATTGACCCGAATTCATAAGATCTGATCTGTCAGTTGAAAGGAAAGTTGAAAAAGAAAGGTGGAATTTCTCATTTTGACGGTCCAGCTTTAATAACTCCTTTGATCCGAGACTGTTAGTAATGACTTCCCGCAAAGGAAAGGAAAAGCATATATATAATCGAACTTTCTTTTTATGTTTTTTATGTTATTTAAATAAGCTTTCCGCTCTTACCCCATTTTTTCAAGTCCCCAGTGGGACGAAGTGTCAACGCTATCATTTCTTTGATGCTATCTTTATAGTGTCTCATTCCTTTGTTCGACAAATGATCCATTCATATACAATAATGAATATGTA